CTTGCCTAGAGTGTATGATCCTTTTTTAAACGGACCATATCGTGGAACAATAAAAAAAGTGTATTCACGTTCAACAGTGGATGACTCAATCACTTCGACAGAAGATTCTATAGGGACAGAAGATTCTATAGGAATGGTTTGGATAAATAAGATTCATGATAGGCTTCCTACTGATTACCAAAAACTTGAACATAAAACGGATACATTTAATGGAGAACCATTATCGACAGACATTGGTCCTTTCTTGACCTCTATCAGTGAATTAGATAGGAAATCAACAACTGGTTTTAGTCTGAATTTTAAAAAGCTTGTTTTAATATCCGAACAAAGAAGATTTGATTCAGAAAATAAAAAAAAATGTTTGAAATTTCTATTCGATGTAATTACAACTGATCAAAATAATCAAACAATTCAAAATAAATCTATTGGAATAGAAGAAATCGGTAAAAAGATTCCTCGACGATCATACAAATTGATCAATTCTTTTGAAGAGCGGGAGGAGGAAAATGAGGAAGAATCAGAAGAATCAACAGAAAATCATGGGATTCGTTCAAGAAAAGCCAAACGTGTGGTAATTTATACTGATAAGGCGGATCCGGATCAGAATACCAATACTCATACTAGTACCAGTACTAATAGTGATCAAGCAGAAGAGTTGGCTTTGGTACGTTACTCGCAACAATCAGATTTTCGTCGGGATATAGTAAAAGGATCCATACGCGCTCAAAGACGTAAAATGGTTATTTGGGAAATGTTTCAAGCGAATGCACATTCCCTGCTTTTTTTGGACAGAATAGACAAAACTTTATTTTTTTCTTTTGATATCTCCCGAACAATGAATCTAATTTTTAGAAATTGGATAGATACAGGACCGAAACTCAAAACTTCGGATTCTGAGGAGGAAGAGGCAAAAGAAGAGGCAAAAAAAATTGAAGATAAAAAAAACGAGAATGAACGGATAGCAATAGCAGAAGCATGGGATACTTTTATATTTGCTCAAGCCATAAGAGGTACTATGTTAGTAACCCAATCGATTCTTAGAAAATACATCATATTGCCTTCATTGATAATAGCTAAAAACCTCGGCCGTATGCTCTTATTTCAATTCCCCGAGTGGTACGAGGATTTGAAGGAGTGGAATAGAGAAATGCATGTTAAATGCACCTATAATGGTGTTCAATTATCAGAAACAGAATTTCCGAAAAACTGGTTAACAGATGGTATTCAGATAAAAATCCTATTTCCTTTCTGTCTGAAACCCTGGCGCAAATCCAAACTACGATCCCATCATAGAGATCCAATCCAAAAGAAAGGGAAAACAGAAAATTTTTGTTTTTTAACAATCTGGGGAAAGGAAACCGAACTACCTTTTGGTTCTGCCCGACAACAACCTTCCTTTTTTGAACCTATTTATAATGAATTCGAAAAAAAAAAGATAAAAGTGAAAAAAAAATGTTTTCTAGTTCTAAGAGTTTTCAAAAAAAAAACAAAACAGTTTAGAAAGGTCTCAAAAGAAAAAACAAGATGGATTATCAAAACGATTCTATTTTTAAAAAGAAAAATAAAAGAGTTTGCAAACGTAAATCCAATTTTATTATTTGTATTGAAGAAAGTATATGAACCGAATGAAAATGGAAAAGATTCCATAATCATAAGCAGTAATAAAATTGTTCCTAAATCGACATCGACCATTCGAATTAGATTCATGGATTGGGCAAATTATTCACTGACAGAAAAAAAAAAGAAAGATCTGTCCGATAGAACAACCCTAATCAGAAATCAAATAGAAAGGGGTGCAAAAGACAAAAGAAAAATATTTCTAACTCCGGATATAAATATTAGTCCTAACGATACAAGTTGTGGTGATAAAAGATCGGAATCGCAGAAACATATTTGGCAGATATCAAAAGGAAAAAGTAACAGATTCATATTCATACGCAAATGGCACTATTTTTTGACATTTCTCGACGAAAGAATATACATACATATCTTTCTATATACTGTTAATGTTTCTAGAGTCAACGTACAACTTTTCCTTAAATCAACAAAAAAGATTATCGATAAATACATTCAAAAAGAAGGGATTGATGAAATAAATCAAAAAAAAATGCACTTTATTTCGACTATAAAAAAGTCTATTTCTAATATTACTAAAAATAAATCAAAGATTTCTGTTGACCTATATTCCTTTTCACAAGCATCTGTATTTTACAAATTATCACAAATCCAAGCTATTAATAAGAAGTATCATTTGAGATCTCTACTTCAATATCGCGAAGCATATCTTATTCTTAAAGATAGAATCCGGAATTTTTTTGGAACACGAAGAATATTAGATTCCAAATCAAGGCATAAAAAACTTCCGAATTCTGGAATGAATGAGTGGAAAAACTGGTTAAGGGGTCATTATCAATACAATTTCTCTCAGGCTAGGTGGTCTAAATTAGTACCGCAAAAATGGCGAACTAGGGTCAATCGGCGTCGTACGATTCAAAATAAAGACTCAAAAAAGAATTCATATGAAAAAGCCCAATTCATTCATTACGAGAAAAAAAATGATTATGAAGTGAATTCATTGACGATAAAAAAAGAAAAATTAAAAAAAAACTACAGATATGATCTTTTTTCATATAAATATATTAATTATGGGGATAGGAAAGACTCATATATTTATCCATCCTCATTACAAGTAAACGAGGACCGAGAGATTCCATATAATTACAACACACCTAAAATTGAACCATTTTATGTACTGGGGGATATATGTATTAGTGATTATCTAGGAGAAGAGTCTATTATTGGTACGGGTAAAAGTACGGATAGAAAATATTTGGAGTGGAAAATTTTCGATTTATTTCTTAGAAAGAATATCGATATTGAGTCCTGGACCGATACGGATACCGGGACCAACATTAATAAAATGACTAAGACCGAGACTGATTATTATCAAATGATTGATAAGAAAGATCTTTTCTATCTCACGATTCATCAAGAAATCAACCCACCCAATCAAAAAAAAAAGTTTTTTTTGATGGGAATGAATAAAGAAATGCTATATCGCCCCATATTAAATACGAAATCTTGGTTCTTCTCAGAATTTGTGCCACTTTATGATGCATATAAGATCAAACCGTGGATTATACCAATCAAATTACTTCTTTTGATTTTTAATGGAAATGAAAACATTAGTGAAAACAAAAACATTAATGAAAATCAAAAAAAGGATCTTCGTATATCATCTAATCAAAAAGAATATCTTGAATTAAAGAATCGAAATCAAGAAGAAAAAGAACAGCTCGGCCACGGAAATATTGGCTCAGACGCACGAAAACGACAAAAAGATTTTGAAAAGGATTACACGGAATCGGACATTCAAAAACGTGAAAAGAAAGGACAACCCGAGAGTAACAAGAAAGCAAAACAAGAGTTATTCCTGAAAAAATATTTGCTTTTTCAATTGAGATGGGATGATCTTTTGAATAACAGAATTTTCAATAATGTTAAGGTATATTGTTTCCTGCTTAGACTAATAAATGCAAAGGAAATTGCTATATCCTCTATTCAAGGAGGAGAAATGCACCTGGATGTAATGTTAATTCAGACGAATCCAACTCTTCCAGAATTGATAAAAAAGGGAATATTGATTCTTGAACCAGTACGTCTGTCTATAAAATGGGATAGACAATTTATTATGTATCAAACCATAGGTATCTCATTGGTCCATAATAATAAATGCCAAACTAATGGAAGATATCGAGAAAAAAGATATGTTGATGAGAATTATTTCAATGGATCCATTGTACAACATAAAAAGATGCTTGTGAATAGAGACGAAAATCATTATGATTTGCTTGTTCCTGAAAATATTCTATCCCCTAGGCGTCGTAGAGAATTGAGAATTCTAATTTGTTTCAATTCCGGAAATAGGAATGCTATGGATAGAAATCCGGTATTTTTCAATGACAACAATGTAAGGAACTGGGGACAATTTTTGGATGAGGACAAGCATATTGATACAGATATAAATAAATTCATTCAATTCAAATTGTTTCTTTGGCCCAATTATCGATTAGAGGATTTAGCTTGTATGAATCGCTACTGGTTTGATACCAATAATGGCAGCCGTTTCAGTATGTCAAGGATACATATGTATCCACGATTCGGAATTAGTTGATGGTTGGTACATTTCCTATATATCAGGTGTCGGATTTGGATTGAATCTAGAAATGATTTGGCAGAATCTTCTTAGGTCAAAATAATTTTATTTTGTGGGTACAAAAATTGCCCTTCTATCGAATCAAATTACAAATTGTACTTACAATTCATTTGAATTCAATTTGGATTTGATTTGATTTGATAGAATATAGAATAAAGTAATATATGAATAAATCCAGATTATTGGGTGTATCAGATCAAAATAACTGGCATTATTATTATTCCTGATTGGTAAAATCCATATCTGTGGAAAAAAAAAAAAGAGAGAAATTTTATTTTTATGGTTATGGTAAAAAATTCATTCATCTCAGTTATTCCGAAAGAAGAAAAAAACAAAGGGTCTGTTGAATTTCAAGTAATCAGTTTCACCAATAAGATACAGAGACTTACTTCACATTTTGAATTGCACAGAAAAGATTATTTATCTCAGATAGGTTTGCGGAAAATTCTGGGAAAACGTCAACGACTGCTGGCTTATTTGTCAAAGAAAAATAGAGTGCGTTATAAAAAATTAATCGATCAATTAGATATTCGGGAACCAAAAACTCGTTAATTTGAAGATTATTTGAATTCTTTGGTTTATTAGATCTTGAATTTTGATGAACCTCATTTATTTCCTTTTCGGCAATTCATAGAATAATGGATCGGAGAAGAAAACATATGAATGTACCGGCTACAAGAAAAGACCTCATGATAGTTAATATGGGTCCTCACCACCCATCAATGCATGGTGTTCTTCGACTTATCGTTACTCTAGATGGTGAAGATGTTATTGACTGCGAACCCGTATTGGGTTATTTACACAGAGGGATGGAAAAAATTGCGGAAAACCGAACAATTATACAATATCTTCCTTATGTAACACGTTGGGATTATTTAGCTACTATGTTCACAGAGGCAATAACGGTAAATGCACCAGAACAATTAGGAAATATTCAAGTACCCAAAAGAGCCAGCTATATCAGAGTAATTATGCTGGAGCTGAGTCGTATAGCTTCTCATTTATTATGGCTGGGACCTTTTATGGCAGATATCGGTTCACAGACTCCCTTCTTCTATATTTTCAGAGAAAGGGAATTGCTATATGACCTATTCGAAGCTGCCACAGGTATGCGAATGATGCATAATTATTTCCGTATCGGGGGAGTCGCTGCTGATCTACCTCATGGCTGGATAGATAAATGTTTGGATTTCTGCGATTATTCTTTAACAGGAATTGTTGAATATCAAAAGCTTATTACGCAAAATCCCATTTTTTTGGAACGAGTTGAAGGGGTGGGCATTATTGGTGGGGAGGAAGCAATAAATTGGGGTTTATCGGGACCAATGCTACGAGCTTCCGGAATCCAATGGGATCTTCGTAAAGTTGATCATTATGAGTGTTACGATGAATTCGATTGGGAAGTCCAGTGGCAAAAAGAAGGAGACTCATTAGCTCGTTATTTAGTACGAATCAATGAAATGACGGAATCCATAAAAATTATTCAACAGGCTCTAGAAGGAATTCCGGGGGGGCCCTATGAGAACTTAGAAGTTCGACGCTTTGATAGAGCAAGTGATTCCGAATGGAATGGTTTTGAATATCGATTCATTAGTAAAAAGCCTTCTCCCACTTTTGAATTGTCGAAACAAGAACTTTATGTGAGAGTCGAAGCCCCAAAGGGAGAATTGGGAATTTTTCTGATAGGGGATAATAGTGTTTTTCCCTGGAGATGGAAAATTCGTCCACCTGGTTTCATCAATTTGCAAATTCTTCCTCAGCTAGTTAAAAGAATGAAATTGGCGGATATCATGACGATACTAGGTAGTATAGATATCATTATGGGAGAAGTTGATCGTTGAAATGATAATTGATACGACAGAAGTACAAGCTATCAATTCTTTTTCCAGATCGGAATCCTTAAAAGAGGTCTATGACCTCTTATGGCTGCTTGTCCCTATTTTTACTCCTGTATCGGGAATCACAATAGGCGTACTCGTGATTGTGTGGTTAGAAAGAGAAATATCTGCAGGGATACAACAACGTATCGGGCCTGAATATGCCGGCCCCTTGGGAATTCTTCAAGCTCTAGCAGATGGGACCAAACTACTTTTGAAAGAGGATCTTCTCCCATCTAGAGGAGATGTTCGTTTATTCAGTATGGGGCCATCTATAGCGGTCATATCAATTCTACTAAGCTATTTAGTAATTCCTTTTGGCTATCGCCTTGTTCTAGCCGATCTCAGTATAGGCGTTTTTTTATGGATCGCTATTTCCAGTATTGCTCCTATTGGACTTCTTATGTCAGGATATGGATCGAATAATAAATATTCCTTTTCAGGTGGTCTACGAGCTGCTGCTCAATCTATTAGTTATGAAATACCATTAACTCCGTGTGTGTTATCAATATCTCTACGTGTGATTCGTTGGAACATGAACCTTTACCCCTTTCCTTTATTTCCAGGAAAGGGGTTGGATGTGTTGAATAGATACCTTTCTCTTTTTATTCATCATTCGGGTCGATGAGTTAAACCAGATAGTTATATGAGTGAAACAAAACAGCTTATGAATTTGCAGTAAGAAGATTGATTCTCATTCCCTATGTACGAGAGTAAAGTGGAAGTAAACATAAGCGGTCGAAACTGTTTACCCCAAGATTGGTTGATTAGTCATCATGACTTGAAGCGGGTGCAAAAGATCAACTGTATGGAGTTTCTACTATTGTATAGTATGTTGTTGTATGTTGTGTATGTTGTATGTATTACCATACCGGGGATCAATCAAAAATGAGTGGACGGTTAGGAACACAAAGGTACACAAAGGATTAGTGATGAAGATAATGTAAGGTATCCAAAGGGATATTTCTGCATAACATAAAAGGAATCATAATGAGGGCTTTAAGTTCGTAGAAATGATCAAGCAGTACTTCCTCACGATTCCGATCCAGAGTATGCTTCTATCCACTGATTAAATAAATGACTGTCGAGAACGAAGTAATCCTTTGATTTGATTTTTTAGAAACCCCCTTCTGAGTGAGAAAGAAGAACAGGAACGAAAGAAATGGAATGCAATAGGAAAACTGAATAATAAGAGATCTTTGTTTATTCTTTCTTTCCTCAATCCTATCCATATTTATACGGATAGAATTCTTATAATGATTTATCAACTATAACTCATGAATTAGTGTCTAATTCTTTTTCGTACGAAAAGTATGGGTCGAAATATCTATTGAAACAACGAGTATTTTATTGAAGGATTAAGTTATTACTGAACTAAAAGAATTCTAAGTCTAATTAGAAAATAAAGGATGAGATCAATTCGGAAGCGCTTTTTTTTTTTTTATTATGGCGGACGGAATTCCATTGGTCTAATTCGGGACTCTTCGATACATCTTTACTCTAATCTACACTACAAACATGCCGAGGTAATAATGAACCAGTCCTTAGATTTATTTGTGGCCATCGAGGAGCCGTATGAAGCTGAGGTCTCATGTGCGGTTCTGGAATAGCGATGGGAATAGTGATGTTATCATCGACTATGATTATCTAACAGTTCAAGTACAGTTGATATAGTTGAGGCACAGTCAAAATATGGGTTTTGGGGGTGGAATCTGTGGCGTCAACCTATAGGGTTTATAGTTTTTCTAATTTCTTCCCTAGCGGAATGTGAAAGATTACCTTTTGATTTACCAGAAGCAGAGGAGGAATTAGTAGCAGGTTATCAAACCGAATATTCAGGTATTAAATCTGGTTTATTTTACGTTGCTTCTTACCTAAATCTACTAGTTTCTTCATTATTTGTAACAGTTCTTTACTTGGGCGGGTGGAATTTCTCTATTCCGTACATATTCATTTCTGAACCTTTTGGAATAAATAAAACAGGTGGAGTCTTTGGAATGACAATTGGTATCCTTATTACATTAGCTAAAGCTTATTTGTTCCTGTTCATTCCTATCACAACAAGATGGACTTTACCTAGGATGAGAATGGACCAGCTATTAAACCTTGGGTGGAAATTTCTTTTACCTATTTCTCTAGGTAATCTATTATTAACAACTTCTTCCCAACTCGTTTCGCTATAACAAAATATGATATTCTAGATTCATAACCTATCTAGAGCAAGAGAAAGAAACATCAAACTATTCATGGATATCCACGATATGTTCCCTATGGTGACTGGGTTCATGAATTATGGTCAACAGACAATACGAGCTGCAAGGTATATTGGTCAAAGTTTCATGATTACCTTATCTCACGTGAATCGTTTACCTGTGACTATTCAATATCCTTATGAAAAGTCGATCACATCGGAGCGTTTTCGTGGTCGAATCCATTTTGAATTTGATAAATGCATTGCTTGTGAAGTATGTGTTCGGGTATGCCCCATAGATCTACCCGTTGTTCATTGGAGATTGGAAACGGATATTAGAAAGAAACGATTGCTTAATTATAGTATTGATTTTGGAATCTGTATATTTTGTGGTAATTGTGTCGAGTATTGTCCAACAAACTGTTTATCAATGACTGAAGAATATGAACTTTCTACTTATGATCGTCACGAATTGAATTATAATCAAATTGCTTTGGGCCGGTTACCAATGTCAGTAATTGGAGATTACACAATTCGAACAATTACGAATTCGACTCCAATCAAAATAATCAGGGGTAAACCTCTTGATTCAAAAACGATTACCAATTACTAAGATTCCGTTTTGATTTAAAGTAAAGGAGTGAGGCTTCTTTCATTTTGCTAGGTCAGTAAATAACTATTGATTGGTGAGAATCAAGGCTTGATTTTGATTTAGAATGGATTCATAGATCTGTGATGATTTCAAAATATACAATTTCGAACTACTCTTTCAGATACAGTAGCGGGATTGATCCAATAACTGTATCTATATAAATCTACACCCCTTTAGGATTCAATTAGGAACGTATCATATACAAGAAAAAAATAAGGTAACCTCTTTTTTCTTGGGTCGGTTAGTAAGTTTATGAAATATTTCGATTTATTTATCTCTTTTTTTACACATAATGGATTTACCTGGACCAATACATGATATTCTTTTAGTATTTCTGGGATCAGGTCTTATATTAGGGGGTCTGGGGGTGGTCTTACTTACCAACCCAATTTATTCTGCTTTTTCATTGGGACTGGTTCTTGTTTGTATATCCTTATTCCATATTCCATCTAACTCCTATTTTGTAGCTGCTGCACAGCTCCTTATTTACGTAGGAGCTGTAAATGTTTTAATCCTATTTGCTGTGATGTTCATGAATGGTTCAGAATATTACAAAGATTTCTATCTTTGGACCGTTGGGGATGGGGTCACTTCACTGGTTTGTACAAGTATTCTTTTTTCACTAATTACTACTATCTCGGATACGTCGTGGTACGGGATTGTTTGGACTACAAGATCAAATCAGATTATAGAGCAGGACCTAACAAGTAACGTTCAACAAATTGGGATTCATTTATCAACAGATTTTTACCTTCCATTTGAACTTATTTCTATAATTCTTTTAGTTGCTTTGATAGGTGCAATTGCTATGGCCCGGCAGTAAAGTAATTAAGTAATAAATACTTAGATCCAAAATCAAATAAAATAAATAAAGTCTTGTTTTGTTTTATGTTATCACATCCATTTTCCTTCAGTTCCATTTTCATATTCTATTGTTCATATATGAAATTGAAAGGGGTTTAGTTCGATCCATTACTAATACCTTACTTTGTTTCGTACTTCATTTATATTCTAATCAAATCGGTGAAATTGTTGTTCATATTGAAATGAATCAAAATTGATGAGGGGTTGGTCAATGATGACCGAACATGTACTTATTTTGAGTGCCTATTTATTTTCTATCGGTATTTATGGATTGATCACAAGTCGAAACATGGTTAGAGCACTTATGTGTCTTGAACTTATACTGAATGCGGTTAATATAAATCTCGTAACATTTTCTGATTTGTTTGATAGTCGTCAATTAAAAGGAGATATTTTCTCGATTTTTGTTATAGCTATTGCAGCCGCTGAAGCAGCTATTGGGCCGGCTATTGTTTCATCGATCCATCGTAACAGAAAATCAACTCGTATCAATCAATCGAATTTGTTGAATAAATAGTATTAATGATATAAATAAAGACAGATATCCACAAAATATTCACTAATTTAGAACTAGCATGTATGATTCGTATGACCATGCTTGTTGAAACGTAAGAAATCAAAGTATCTTGGCCCTTGCTCATGAACAGATCCAGAAATAGATTGATTATCAAAAAAGTTCTGGTAAACCACTGATTCGTCTGGCGTCTACAACATAATATATATAATTCAATTACTAATGAAGCCAGATCGAAAATTCATAAAGTTCAAAAAATTTATAGATCCAATGTCGCATTCAGTAAAGATTTATGATACATGTATAGGGTGTACTCAATGTGTACGAGCCTGCCCCACAGATGTATTGGAAATGATACCTTGGGACGGATGTAAAGCTAAACAAATTGCTTCTGCTCCAAGAACAGAGGACTGTGTAGGTTGTAAGAGATGTGAATCCGCTTGTCCAACGGATTTCTTGAGTGTTCGGGTTTACTTATGGCATGAGACAACTCGCAGCATGGGTCTAGCTTATTGATACGTTCTAGAAAAATCCACTTGAATCCATTTGATTCCTCTTTACCGACAAAAACCCGTACTCGAGAAATTATTCCGAGCGCGGGTTTTTCTGGTCAAAGTCTATCTTGTCTTTACCACGAGTTATTTTCCTTGGTTAACAATAATTGTTGTTTTGCCGATATCCGCGGGTTCGTCAATTTTCTTTCTCCCTCGTAGAGGGAATAAAAATAAGGTGGTTCGGTGGTATACTATTTGTATATGCTTATTAGAACTCCTTCTAACGACCTATGCGTTCTGTTATCATTTCCAATTGGACGATCCATTAATCCAATTAGAAGAGGCTTATAAATGGATAAATACTTTTGATTTTCACTGGAGACCAGGAATCGATGGACTTTCCATAGGACCCATTTTACTGACGGGATTCATCACTACTTTAGCTACTTTAGCGGCTCGGCCAGTTACTAGAGATTCGCGATTGTTCCATTTCCTGATGTTAGCAATGTATAGTGGTCAAATAGGATCATTTTCCTCTCGAGACCTTTTACTTTTTTTCCTCATGTGGGAATTAGAATTAATTCCTGTTTATCTACTTGTATCCATATGGGGAGGGAAGAAACGTCTGTACTCAGCTACAAAGTTTATTTTGTACACAGCGGGGGGTTCTATTTTTCTCTTAATGGGAGTTCCGGGTATGGGTTTATATGGCTCCAATGAGCCAACATTAAATTTTGAAACATTAGCTAATCAATCGTATCCTTTGGGATTGGAAATACTATTCTATATTGGCTTCCTTATTGCTTATGCTGTCAAATCGCCGATTATACCCCTACATACATGGTTACCAGATACCCATGGAGAAGCACATTACAGTACATGTATGCTTCTAGCGGGAATCTTATTAAAAATGGGAGCGTATGGATTGGTTCGGATCAATATGGAATTATTACCCCATGCTCATTCTATATTTTCTCCCTGGTTGATGATAGTAGGAGCGATTCAAATAATCTATGCAGCTTCAACTTCTTTCGGTCAACGCAATTTAAAAAAGAGAATAGCCTATTCTTCCGTATCTCATATGGGTTTCACACTTATAGGAATTGGTTCCATAACCGATACGGGAATCAATGGAGCCATTTTACAAATAATCTCTCATGGATTTATTGGTGCTGCACTTTTTTTCTTGGCAGGAACGAGCTACGATAGAATACGTCTTGTTTATCTCGACGAAATGGGAGGAATAGCTATCCCAATGCCAAAAATATTTACCATGTTCAGTAGCTTCTCGATGGCTTCTCTTGCATTGCCAGGAATGAGTGGTTTTGTTGCGGAATCAGTAGTATTTTTTGGAATAATTACTAGCCCGAAATATCTTTTAATGCCAAAAATACTAATAACTTTCGTAATGGCAATTGGAATGATATTAACTCCTATTTATTCATTATCTATGTCACGTCGGATGTTCTATGGCTACAAGCTATTCAACGTTCCAAACTCTTATTTTTTTGATTCTGGACCACGAGAACTATTTGTTTCGGTCTGTATCCTTCTACCTGTAATAGGTATTGGTATTTATCCTGATTTCGTTCTCTCGCTATCAATTGACAGGATAGAAGCTATTCTATCTATTTATTTTCATAAATAGTTTTCATCAATAAGACATTACATTAATGTAAAAGAACTGTGTGATTTTTAAAAGCGTTCAATGAAAGAAAAAAAAATGAAGTGAATTATAATCAGATACATCTAAAGTTTTTTCGAACCATTTGAATCAAGTAGTGATTCAAATGGTTCGAAAAAACTTGCACAAACCTTCTTTATATAATATACGGGACGATGTTCCTATGTATTCTTCAGGTCCTTTCTTCAATTAGTTGTTAATGTGAATGAACCATAACTATGTAGTCCTATTCCTAATAGATTGACCCCAAAATAGCATATCCAAATTATAAGAAATCCTATAGAAGCCACAATTGCCGAATCCACACCCTGAAAGCTCTGATTTGTTCTACTGTGTAAATAAATCGCGAATATGGTCCAAGTAATAAATGCCCAAGTTTCCTTGGGGTCCCAATTCCAATAAGACCCCCATGCCTCATTAGCCCATACTGCTCCCGAAAGAATACCTATGGTTAAAAAAGTAAACCCTAGACTAATGACACGATAACTACACTGATCTAATTGTTGAGTTAATTGATACCTGTGATAATTTCTAAATGAAAGAAAAGAAGTGTTTTGTAAAACGCTTCTTTTTTCATTCACAAAGGAAAATGACCCAATTAATAAATGATTGCTTTTGCGAGGAATATCTAGGTTTTTTCGAAATGTAATGACTAAAAGAGCTATGGATAATAACGATCCACATAAAAGAGCTGCATAACTCAATAACATCATACTTACGTGCATCATTAACCACTGGGATTGTAGAGCAGGTACTAATATTGCAGATTGATGCATTTCGGTTGAAAGACCCGAAGTGGCAAAGCCTTGGGTAAAAATAGCACTTGGCGCGGTTATTGCGCTTAAATAACTTTTCTGGTTCCGTCTTTTAGGAAACATATGAATAATGGAGAAACTCCATGAAAGAAACAGTAAAGATTCATATAAATCGCTTAACGGCAAATGTCTCGAATAAATCCAACGAGTAACTAATAATCCTGTTATACAGAAAAAGGTAGCCATCATGGCTTTTTCTGACAAATCAAATAGTACTACGGTTTCATGGATTAATAAGGTCATCAAATGAATCGTAATAACAATTGAAATGATAGAAAAAGAGATGTGAGTTAATATATGTTCTAAAGTGGCAAATATCATAATTTTTTTTAGGGGGGTATCCCCAATTACGGAATGGAAATCCGGAATTGAATTCATTATAGGATCTATTGTGCCTTTTTTAGAGGATGCCGCCACTCGGACTCGAACCGAGATGCTCTAGCACTGCTTCCTAAGAGCAGCGTGTCTACCAATTTCACCATGGCGGCATCATCGAAATAATCATAGTCCATATGATGTTCAATCGTCGAGATTGAGGGATTTAATGCAATCTATTTTAGGAAATGTTAGAATCGATGAATAAAGACCCGTTCAAATAAATATTTAAACGCTCAATAATCCTTAGTATCGTGGCAGGGGGTCGTTTTAAACAGCGGGCTTTTCCGTATTATAAGTTCTTCTGGAATAGTTGGAACTAGACGGTTATGCCCTGAGTCCAGGTATAGAACTAAGAATTTTTTTCTCATTTTTTGACGATTCATTTCTCATTTATCTGATTTGATAGATCCGAAATGAAAAAGATTCATTTTTCAATGAACAAAATAAAACAAGATTTTTTATATATCACAACTTCATCACTACATCCAAAGGATTTCTATGAAAATTTGGATAGTTTGGTATCAAAGATGTATTAATGATTGGGATCTTCATTGTATACAGAACATAATTTGTGTGAGGATTTACCAAACCCATTAGGTATTGGACCGGGCATATCGTATAACAAAAGAGTTTCAATCTTTATCGGAATTCTACTGTATGTACTTTAACTTAGAAAACTTAGAAAATCAAATTTAAACTGATTTTATCTCTTTATATATAGATTTGAAATCTAATATTAATAGATAAAATAATTTAGATATTGGATCTAGATATATCGATTGATCGATCCTCCAGCTCAAACATGGGATAGGATCCATTGGGGTTGGATTACGTAACGTAAGATTGACTCATTATTTAGTACATAAATATCGATCTAAATGGGATCCTGGCAGTTTTGTTATTTTGTGTTTTTTTTTTATCTGTTCGAAACAAGAGGGAGTCCTTGTAGATATGTAGTGATTCAGAGAGCTACAAATCAAAGTTTTAAAATGTATATTTTAATCAATTAGTTTCAATAATCCATTGACTTTGACTATGAATCTTACCCCCGCCTTACTTTGGAACAAAAAAGGGGGCTCTAACCTCGTTCATACTTGTTTCAGATTTTCCAAAAATCTTAATGATGTATAACTATTGGAGATACATAATCCAATAAGGCAATCCCTTCCTAAGAAAAAAAGTAAGAGTTTTGTTATTGTGAAAAATGAATTGATGGGGAAAGTTACAATCCCCATCTCGCGAATTATAAAAACCAATCAATGAAAGGTGAAACCTTGTATTTTGTGTCTAACTACTTCTTTTTCTTTCTTTTTTTTTTTCAAACAAAAAAAGAAATTATTTTTAGAACCTAGTATACAGAATACTTCATATTCTACATACCACAACAGCTAGTTCTATCTCATATTGATGAGTTCAAAACATTAGTTAATGTGAATTCTTCATCTTATAAATTTAATCATCCAATTCATCGAGTCATGCTGATGCAGATTCAGATCATTCCAAGGCTTTATTACTTGTTTGTCGCACAAAAAAACTTTTTGAATGCCCGGTAGAAATAGATTTAGCTAAAGATAAAGCTTTTGCCGCGGCCTGATATCCCCTTCCTTTCCAAATATTTCTACGAATATGCTTTTTTGACAGAGAAGTACGTTTCTTTGGAACCGCCATTTCAAAATAAAAGGGTCACTCATTTTTATAGTTGGACGTGAAAGACATTTATTGTTCAATTCAAAATAGATTGTTCTTTCTATTAACTATTCATTATCTATCTTTATTCCATAACCGATACTTATGCTTACTTCATAACATAGAAGAGTATGGATACAGATAGATCAGCATCGCATATGGTATCATTAAGGATAAAAAAAGAAATGAAATAGAAGAAAAAAGAAAAAACGATGTGATTTTCAAGGGAATTTTTTTTTTTTCACATTTCCATTACATCCAATGTTCGAAGAAAGAATAATTTGTACTGATTGGGGGCTTCATATCTTTATTCAATCTATGTCTACGGGCGGGATCTACTACCGTTGAATCGGATGCCATTGATAAGAATTAAAAAGGTTCCAATTCATATCTCAGTCTATTTAGATAATATATATATATATATTATAAATGTTATTTTTAATAAATCGAAAAGCTTAAGAACCCTTTCCTAATTTAGGAAACCAATAATGAATGTAACCTTTTTCTATTAATTGATCAAGCTCGGAGATAGAGTCCACATAATTTAAATTGAAATTAAATCTAAAGTAGTTAATCCGTTAAACAATACATTACTTGATAAAATAAAGGGAATTTGAGTAATTTCTCTTTTTAGTTCTATGCGAAGTGACAAGTATTCTAGCATTTTTCATAAACACATAAACATAAGTTTGTTTTATTGGACTAGAAGCCAATCAATTCCAGAATTTTTTTTAGTTAATGACTCCGAAGAAACTAAAAAAAAAACTAGGTTTATTGGATCGAGTTATTGGCAGATCCTACGATACATATCAGAATAAAGTACTTGAAATTTGGGTATCATTCTTTTTCCTTACTATATTGATATAAATATGGATAGAAATCACCGTATCGTATGTATATAGTAGAATAATTGAAAATCTCGTATTTTTTATCTTAATAAATATCTTCGTTAATAACTAGGTAGTAGCTTTTAACTAGTAACTTGATTATTTGAATTTTTTGTTTTTTTTTTTTATTTATTTGATTATTGCTCCTTCCGGAAGAAATAAGGGCTGGTGAATGGGAAACAATTAATAAGAATAAAAAAAGAAAGTTTGATTTTCTTATGGAACATACATATCAATATGCATGGATCATACCTTTCGCTCTACTTCCAGTTACTATGTCAATAGGGTTGGGACTTCTGCTTGTTCCGACCGCAACAAAAAATCTGCGTCGTATGTGGACTTTTCCTAGTGTTTCATTGCTAAGTATAGTTATGGTTTTTTCGTCCGATCTGTCTATTCAACAGATAAATGGCAGTTCTATCTATCAACATCTATGGTCTTGGACCATCAATACCGATTTTTCCTTAGAGTTCGGCTACTTGATCGATCCACTTACTTCTATTATGTCAATACTAATCACTACGGTTGGAATCATGGTTCTTATTTATAGTGACAATTATATGTCTCATGATCAAGGATATTTGAGATTTTTTGCTTATATGAGTTTTTCCAATACTTCCATGTTGGGATTAGTTACTAGTTCCAATTTGATACAAATTCATATTTTTTGGGAACTAGTGGGAATGTGTTCGTATTTATTAATAGGTTTTTGGTTCACACGACCGGCTGCCGCAAATGCTTGTCAAAAAGCGTTTGTAACTAATCGTGTAGGGGATTTTGGGTTATTATTAGGAATCTTAGGTTTTTATTGGATAACAGGGAGTTTCGAATTTCGAGATTTGTTCGAAATCTTCAATAACCTGATCCGTAATAATGGGGTCAACTCTTTATTTGCTACTCTGTGTGCCTCCCTATTATTCGTCGGTGCAGTTGCTAAATCCGCACAATTTCCCCTTCATGTATGGTTACCTGATGCCATGGAGGGGCCTACTCCTATTTCAGCTCTTATCCATGCTGCTACTATGGTAGCAGCAGGCATTTTTCTTGTCGCTCGATTTCTTCCGCTTTTCACAGTCATACCTTACATAATGAATCTCATTTCTTTGATAGGTGTAATAACGGTACTATTAGGAGCTACTTTAGCTCTTGCTCAAAGAGACATTAAGAGAAGTTTAGCCTATTCTACAATGTCTCAATTGGGTTATATTATGTTAGCCCCAGGGATAGGCTCTTATCGAGCTG